TCCATGAACAGTTGCTCCTGGAGTGGCCAAATAAGGCTTAGCTGATCGTATTACCACAGAGTCAACTTGAATAATTAGAACTTGACCTGATTTTAAATGCGGTCCTTTTTTTGCTATACATACATTTTGACAAAGAAACTGCCCAAGATTAACGATTGTATATGTCTCTTCACAATAATTGTAATGGAGAAAATACCAATTCAAATTGAATGGATTTAAAATGATGTTACTACATGAATAGGGATTATAAATTTGACCATTTTCATCCAGTAAATAATATTGAAGTATTTGAAAAATATTTTTCAAATTGTCCAGTTGCAAATAGTTAGTTACCAAGATCTGATTATGGGTTATTAAATAGGAAAATAAATCGAAATGAGAAATTGGAAAGCCTGTTCCTAAGGGGCCTAAAGAATTCCTAATTGGAATTAGGGGGTCCTTTTTGATTGATTCTTTTATCACATGGGGAGATTTTACATCGTTGAATGGGCCTATTCGAGAACAATTGGATGATGACAAAATGATCAAAGATTGAGATTCCTTATTTCGATTCAACAATGTATGAATAGTTCCTTGATTTGGATTAAGGGATTCTTGAATCCTTGCTTTTTTATAGGAATAAATGGAAGAAAACGGATTAACATTAGCGCGATCTGATCCATTCTCAGAAATCAATCCTGAACCCGGCAGATCGTTCCTTTTTCGGGTATATGAAATAGGTGACTTCGCTAAGTCGATTCTTAGAAAATCTCTAATCAAACCATTTGTCCTTATTTCAACAAAAGAAGCACAGGCCTTTTCGATCTTTTTGTCTTGGTCCCAATTCAACATTAAACAAGTCCGAACTAATTGAATACTTTTGTCCCAAATTTCCAGAATTGGGTCGTAATAAAGGATATAATTGACAACCCGAAGTTGTAGATTATCACTTTCCTGCAAGAGATCCGCCGGGAAAAGTCTTCCTAAATTTATACCATCCGTTTTTTTATATGGGACTACAGGTTGAACCAAAACAAAATACTTTTTTTCATACCTGGAAAGTTTCATTCGTTGGATATAGAGCCAATTTTTCAATTTTTTGTATTCTTTGGAATTTTGTTTTCCCCCTCCTGGTGGTATCAATCGGAATGCCTTATTTGTCTTTCCAGGAAAATGGATATCTCCAGAAAATATTATCAGTTTAATTTTTTCTGCTTTTTTCTTCACGCGGACCAATCCGCCTACTCGACTTCTTCTATTTAAAGTGATTTGTGTATCTACCCCAATAATACTATTGTGCCGTACCATTATGGAAGAAGATTCGGCCAAAATGTGGACTTCCGCGGGAATAAAAAAAAATGGATTTACTTCCTTTTGGTATTTTGGCCAAAATACCTTGACTCCTCGATACTCAATCAAATCCTCTTCGTTGACGATTGAATTCAGTTCTCTAGTCTCATATTTAGTAAGTCCCGAGCTCTTTCTTATATATCGAGGATCATCGAAATAAGCAAGAATACTATTTCTACGGAGAATACCATTTCTGGGGATTTCAATTGCTATACCTGAAGAAGGTATTAGTTGGTTCTCGCCTTCTTGAATCGAGTCGAGTGGGATGATGACTCTATTTCTTCTCCTCTTTGCCAATAAATCAGAATTTCCCTCGAGAATGCCCGGATATCTGAGATTACAACGACCAGTACATGTCATTCGATTCAGTTCTGAATAATAAGGAATCCTATCTCCTTTTTTATTTTTACCAGAAAAATACGAACTAAAAAATTTGTGTCTCGCTTGATTATTAGTTACTGAGGGGTTAGAAATGTATCTTCGCTTAACAGAAAGAAAATAAGCGTTCATTTGATCTTGATCCTTGTGGATCGAACAGGGGCCTAGACTAGCTCTCCAGGGCTCCCCTAATAATATCCATAAATGACTTGTTTTTGGTAAGAGATGAATATTACCATATGTAAATTCAGGGGCATGGTACACATCAGTATTCCAGTGCATTTCGCCCTCTAAGTCAGAATAAATATGTTTTCGAACCTTCTCTTTCAAATTCAAAGTGGATGTTCTCGTGCGAATCTCAGCAATGACTTGTTCTGATTCTACATATTGATCGTTTTGAACTAAAAGAAAACTTTTGGGCGGAATACACACATTGTGTATAATATCTTCACTCTCAATAGTTACATACAAGTCTCTAGAACATAGAAAAGCAGGATGTCCATGACGTGTACGTGTCGGATGAACCAAATCCTCATTGAATTTGATTTTTCCATTAGAAGGGGCTCGCACATGTTCTGCAGTACCCCCTGTGAATACTCCGCCAGTATGAAAAGTTCTTAATGTTAATTGAGTGCCCGGTTCTCCAATAGATTGACCTGCAATAATACCTACAGCTTCTCCCAATTCGACCAGGTCGTCATGAGCCGGACTTCGGCCATAACATAATTGACAAATCCAAGATGTACTCCTACAAGTAAAGGGGGTTCGAATAGAGATTGGTTGTGCTCTAAAAGTTATGAATCTATTGACAAGTCCAACCCCAATATCTTGATTTCTAGTAGCAATGCATCGCGAACCTATATATATATCATCTGCTAATACACGGCCAATTAATGTTTGGATAAAAATCCTGTCCGCCATCATTCCATTTCGAGGACTTACAGAAATACCTCGAACGGTGCCACAATCTGTTCGACGTACAACAATGTGTTGCACTACTTCAACAAGTCTGCGCGTGAGATATCCTGCATCTGATGTTCGTATAGCGGTATCCACAACCCCTTTACGGGCTCCATAGCAAGAAATAATATATTCTGTTAAAGAGAGTCCTTCGCGTAAATTGCTTTGAATGGGCAAATCAATCATTTGCCCTTGGGGATCCGACATTAATCCTCTCATACCTACTAATTGATGTACCTGAGATGCATTTCCTCTGGCTCCCGAAAAAGACATTATATGGACTGGATTAAAAGGATCGGTCATCCGAAAATTAGGATTCATTTCTTGTCGCAAATATTCACTTGTGGCATACCATATCTCGATCGATTGACGTAATTTTTCTACCGCGTGTACATTCCCAGAATGATGGTGTTTTTCCAAAATAAAACTTTGTTGTTCAGCGTCTTGAACTAGCCATCTTTTAGAAGGTATTGTTAAAAGATCATCAATTCCTAATGAAATGGATGCGGCGGTAGCTTGTCGGAAACCCAGAGTCTTTACTTGATCCAGGATATGTGATGTATATCCTATTCCATAGTGATCAATAAATCGACTAATAAGTCGTTTCATGGCAGTTCCGTCTATCACTTTATTGTGAAAGACCTGAGTGGGCCGTTCTGCCATCAGTACCTCCATATTGCGTTGTGCTGAGTAGAATTTGACAATGGGTTTGAGTCAGTGATTGGAAAACTTCCTTTTCTAGATCTTGATTCACGTAGAAATTCCGCAATTCTAGTCCTAGTTAACCCGGCGAGATTCGAATTCCCCCTGGCAGCATAGAATTACAACAGCCCTGCCAAAACCCCTGTATGGCTTCTTCTATTTCTCGATAAAGAGAAATATGACCAAGAGTGGTTCGAATATATATATAAAGAATTTCTTTTTTTATACTTCTTACTATTAGATAGTGTCCATAAATCTCATAATAGGTCCCCAAAGATTCATAGTGAATTTCGATAGGAACTTCTCTTGCAGCAATAACACGTTGATCTAGTCGCCATCGCAACCACAAAGGACTACCTAAATTGATTCGTTTTTGCCGATAAGCTCCAATTGCATCATAGGCATTACAAAAAAAGGGTTCTTTTTTTTTTGTATACTTATAGTTATTATCTTCATTTTGATAGTTTCTACTATTACATGGATTATACCTATTTACACAAATACCCCGACGATTTCCACTCGTTAAGACATAGAGTCCACTAAGCATATCTTGAGTTGGTGCAGAAATGGGATCTCCAATAGTTGGAGACAAAAGATTCATATGAGAAAACATAAGTAAACGTGCCTCTGCTTGAGCCTCTAAAGATAAAGGCACATGAACAGCCATTTGATCCCCGTCAAAGTCCGCATTGAAGCCCTTACAAACTAATGGATGTAAACAAATAGCACGCCCTTCCACTAAAATGGGGAGGAATGCCTGTATGCCTAATCTATGCAGAGTAGGCGCTCTATTCAGTAATACAGGATGGTCATCCAGAATTTCCTGAAGTATTTCCCATACAATAGGTTTTTTTTTCCGAATTTGACTCTTAGCAACTCCTATGTTCGAAGCAAGATGTTTTCTAATTAGGTCACGAATTACAAATGCCTGGAAAAGTTCTATTGCAATTTCGCGAGGTAATCCACATCGATGTAATGAAAGTGAAGGGCCTACGACAATCACTGACCGCCCTGAATAATCGACCCGTTTACCAAGCAGAGTCTCGCGAACTCTTCCTTCTTTGCCTTCAATTACATCTGAAAGCGACTTGTAAATTCTATTATGATCATCCCTCATTGGCTGTCCGCAGATTCCATTATCAAGAAGTGCATCCACGGCTTCTTGTAGCAATTTTTCCTGAGATATTATTAATTCTTCTGGCGTAGCTATACTTGTTGTTAATAGATCTGTAAGAGTATTATTCCGATAGATAATTCTTCTATAGATTTCATTAATATCCGAGGTCACTAGTTTATCCTCATCTATATGATAGATTGGTCTCAACTCAGGAGGAAGAACTGGTAATAGACACAAAACCATCCATTTTGGTTCTATATTTGTTCGAATAAAATGCTTAGCCAATTCCATGCGTCTAAGCAAAAAATCTTTTCTTCTTCCAACTTTTCTATCTTCCCATTCATTCCCTGTGGGTTCCTCTTCCTCCAATTCTTTCCATTCTACCAATGAATAATCTATAATCATTCGTAAATCTAGATTTGCTAATTGTTGTCTGATAGAACCCCCCCCGGTAGACATCTCTCGATTTCGAAATGTATCGAAGCTACGGGTAGTAAAAAAAATCGGGATCCTG